AATTAATATATATTTCTTAAAACATATACTTATAGACTCCCTATCCCTATTAAGTATATATATACTCACTTAGGTATACTTAGTATAATATAACAATTATATATGAATTATAAGATATCTTTATAACAATATAAGGATAAGGTTCAAATATAAAACAATAAATATAACAATAAATAACAGGTACAAATATTAAATCGAGGTACCCATTCTATGATAACTCTCAACAGTCTCCCCTCCATTTTTGTGCCTTTAGTGGGCTTAGTATTTCCGGCAATTGCAATGGCTTCTTTATCTCTTTATGTTCAAAAAAACAAGATTTTTTAGATACAACAAGGACAAATCTTATATATATATTTTTCAAGACTTACTTGGATCATAACACGGATATCTATTTAGTAAAATATGGTATAATATGCGGCTTCCTTCGGGCATAAGCTCTTATGTATGTGTAAACATGATAAATGAATTATAACTATTTTCAAATAGATCGGGATCGGGGAGAATTTCTGAAATGGAAAGTCAATATATCTATATGTATTAGGAAATCATATGAAAGGGATGTTATTATTTTAGTTTGGATCTAAGAAATTCGATGAATTATCCCTAAAGGTTCACATCATAATAGTGCTGGTTGATGAGAGTTACTTCGGAAACAAAAAAAAGTAAAAAAAAAATTATTTTTGTTATTCTCCCAATTCCAATAAAATGCAACTAGGTCTAGTTAGAGTATGAGTTGGCGATCAGAACGTATATGGGTAGAACTTATAGCGGGGTCTCGAAAAACAAGTAATTTCTGTTGGGCCTTTATTCTTTTTTTAGGTTCATTAGGGTTTTTATTGGTTGGAACGTCCAGTTATTTTGGTAGGAATTTTATATCTTTATTTCCTTCTCAGCAAATAATTTTTTTTCCACAAGGTATCGTGATGTCTTTCTATGGGATCGCAGGTCTTTTTATTAGCTCCTATTTGTGGTGCACAATTTCGTGGAATGTAGGTAGTGGTTATGATCGATTCGATATAAAAGAGGGCATAGTGTGTATTTTTCGTTGGGGATTTCCTGGAAAAAATCGTCGCATATTTCTCCGATTCCTTATGAAAGACATTCAGTCCATCAGAATAGAAATTAAAGAGGGTATTTATGCTCGTCGTGTCCTTTATATGGAAATAAAAGGACAAGGAGCCATTCCCTTGACTCGTACTGATGAGAATTTTACTCCACGAGAGATTGAGCAAAAAGCTGCTGAATTGGCCTATTTCTTGCGTGTACCAATTGAAGTATTTTGAAAAAAGGAACTGGAGAATTAATACTTTGCAAGAGATAAAAAACTCAAGAATCATCTTTTTTTCTATAGCATAACTTAACTGAAGTTTCTTCAGAACGCTTACTCGAGCCAAAGCAAACGTATATGAAACAATTCTAAAACTAAATTGTTTATGTCCACAATTTTTTTTATGCGTATGTAAATCCACTTAACTCAATTCAGTAACAAATCTAAATGCTAGATTCATCATATATCAAAACAAAACATTTCATCATAAAGTAAAGAATTTTTTTTCTAAATATTTGATATTTTGATAGAACGGGAGTTCTTTCGTCTCGAAATCCGACTACTATTAATTTGAAGAGGGCTCTTTCTTATTCTATATTCTTTCTAAATTCAAGGACTAACCGCTGTACTGAATCACAAAAAAATCCGGAAATACATCGATGACTTGTAATAGAACTTATGCTTGATAGAAATATTAGTATCATATAGAGTCGACGAATGAGGTGCGTTCATTAATTTAAATTCACAGACGAAAAAATGGCAAAAAAGAAAGTATTAATTTCCCTTCTATATCTTGCATCTATAGTATTTTTGCCTTGGTGGATCTCTCTCTCATTTAATAAAAGTCTGGAATCTTGGTTTACTAATTGGTGGAATACTAGGCAATCCGAAATTTTTTTGAATGATATTCAAGAAAAGAGTATTCTAAAAGAATTCATAGACTTAGAGGAACTCTTACGTTTGGACGAAATGATAAAGGAATACCCGGAAACACATTTACAAAAGCCTCGCATCGAAATCTACAAAGAAACGATCCAATTGATCAAGATGCACAACGAGGATCGCATCCATACAATTTTACACTTCTCGACAAATATAATCTGTTTCGGTATTCTAAGTGGTTATTCTATTCTAGGTAATGAAGAACTTGTTATTCTTAACTCTTGGTTTCAAGAATTCCTATACAACTTAAGCGACACAATAAAAGCTTTTTCTATTCTTTTATTAACTGATTTATGTATAGGATTCCATTCGCCCCACGGTTGGGAATTAATGATTGGCTCTGTCTACAAAGATTTTGGATTTGCTCATAATGATCAAATTATATCCGGTCTTGTTTCTACTTTTCCAGTCATTTTAGATACAATTTTTAAATATTGGATCTTTCGTTATTTAAATCGTGTATCTCCTTCACTTGTAGTGATTTATCATTCAATGAATGACTGAAAAGTG